ATTATAGTTTTTAGTGTAATTTTGCACGATAAATTTTGATTTTATAGGAAATAAATAAATATTATTAAAACTAATAAAAGTAAATTATTTACATGATTTATCCTATCAAGATAACCCTTTATTCAGGCATTTTATTAAAAAATAAACATATTTTGTTTATTTTTTAAATAATGTTACATTTAGTTGAAATGTAAGGAGCATCCACCGTCAATTTCATTTATATATTGTTGTATACGTTATCAAATTAATTTAAGACATGGATTCGTGTCATAAAATATATTCGAAAGATTTAGAGACGTCAATTTGACTTCACATAAATTGAGATAAAATCTCCACAACTTTCCTCTGATAGGAAAATCTATATTAATTATTTACAATTACATACACAAAATTAACGAATAGGAATGAGTTTGAAATTTGATTATACCTTTCCCTTCTTGAAGGGAAAAAAAAGAAGGGAAAGGTATATAAATTAAAATATAGTTTATTGAAAAAATATTTTAAATTTTCTTTATATGATTAATGTTAATTGGTTTTAAAATAGAAGAAATATTTATATATTTAATAATATTAAAATAGAAATTTAATTTTTAATTTGGCTAAACTTGTGCCAGCCGCCGCGGTTATACAAGTGAATTAGTTTTTTGTTTAGTTATTTTTAATAAAAAATAGAATTTATTGTGGAAGGTTAATAAGGTGAAATTTTTAGCTTTATTTAGGTAGATTGATTTTAAGGAAATTTTAATTATAAACTAGGATTAGATACCCTATTATTTGAAACTTAACATTGTTAGTAAGTAAATTTTATGAAATCATAAGATTTTGGCGGTATTTTAAGCTTTTTAGAGGAATTTGCTCTTTAATGGATAAAACGCCTGGATCTTACTTAATTTTGTTAAATCAGTTTGTATACCACTATATTTAATTATATTGAATGGTTATATTTAAGATTTTTTTTTGAAAGTATATTAAGTCAAGGTGCAACATAAAATTATGAATGAAGTGAATTACATTGATTATTATTAATTAATATGAAAAGAGATTAGGATTTAAAAGTAAAATGCTAATACAATGAGTATTTGAATAAAGCTCTAGAATATGCACATATCGCCCGTCGCTCTCAGATATGAGATAAGTCGTAACAAAGTAAAAGTACTGGAAAGTGCTTTTTGAAATGAAATCATTAGATGTTTCACTTACAATGAAAATTAGTTTATTAAAACCATTTTAAATTTTATAAAAAATTTTTTGAAAAGAGATTTTTTTAATAAAGGTTTATATATAATGGTATAATTATTTTGATAGTAAATTTTAAATTACTGTGAAGGAGGGTTATGAAAATAATGAAATATTTAAAAGTTTTAAAAGTATGAGATTTGAGTACCTTTTGCATTAGGGTTTTTTAAAAAAATTAATGGTTTTTAATTTCCCGAAGTCAAATGATCTACTGAAATATTTATTTTTATGTTGAATTATAAGGATTAATTTTTTAGTAGTAATGAAATTTTTTTCAAATTTGAGGTTATCTGGTTATTATAATGAGATTATATGTCTGATTATTAAGAATATATTTATGTAGAAAATATTTATAATAATTTATATTTGCAGGGATAAGCTTGTAAATTGGTTTTAAATTTATTAAAATTTAGAATTAAGGATTAGAATTTTCTTAATCTTATAATAAAGGATTTTTAAAAATAAAAAAGTTTAATAAAATTTAGTTAATGATTAAAATAATTTTTTATTAATGAAAATATGAAGAAATTAGTAAAAGTTAATTTTTATTCTAGAGATTAAAAAAGAGTAATTAATTTGGGAAGTTAAACTAAAGGAACTCGGCAAATTAAATTTTTTAGTCGTCTGTTTATCAAAAACATTTCATTTTGGAGTAATAAAATGTATAATCTGCTCAATGAGATTTAAATTGCTGTGGTATTTTGACTATACGAAGGTATTGAAATAAGGCTTTAAATGAGTGCTAAGAGAATGGTTGAACGATTAAAGGCTTTCTTTAGTTAATAAATTGAAGTTAATGTTTTTGTGAAGAAGCAAAAATGATAATTAGGGACAAGAAGACCCTATGAATTTTTAAATCAAGATATTGTTTATTTTAAATATTTTGATTTTAATTGGGGTGATAGGAAAAGAATGATTATCTTTTCTTTATGAGTTAATTTGACCCATTAGTAATGATTAAATGATTAAAATACTCTAGGGATAACAGCGTAATAATTTCGGATAGTTCTTATAGATGAAATAGTTTGCGACCTCGATGTTGGATTAGGATACTTTTTTGGTGGAGAAATTAATATAAAGAAGTTTGTTCAACTTTTAAAATCCTACATGATCTGAGTTCAGACCGGCGTGAGCCAGGTTGGTTTCTATCTTAATATAAAAGTATAATTTTTTTAGTACGAAAGGAATGAGAAATATTAATTTTAGTTAATTAAAGTGATTATTAATGAAAATTAGACTAGTTTGGCAGAAAAATTGTATCAAATTTAGAATTTGAATATGGGAAACCAATTAGTATTAAGTTAGGGGTTAATTAAAGTGGCAGAGTTGATAATGCAAGGAATTTAAGCTTCCTTTATGGCTATAAACCCTTTAATAATGATTTCTTTTTTAAGGTATGTATTTTTGGTTTTATGCGTTTTAGTAAGAGTGGCTTTTTTTACATTATTAGAGCGAAAAATTTTAGGATATATTCATATTCGTAAAGGTCCCAATAAAGTTGGTTTAATAGGGGTTTTTCAACCTTTTAGTGATGCTATTAAGTTATTTAGAAAGGAAATAAATTTAATATTTTATATTAATATGATTTTTTATGTATTTTCATCTTTAGCATCCCTAGTTTTAATGATAGTTTTATGGTTATTATTTAAATGGGAATATAACCAAATTTTAATTGAATATGGGATGGTTTTTTTATTATGTGTTTCTAGTTTGAGAGTTTATGTTATTTTGTATGGGGGTTGATCTTCAAACTCTAAGTATGCTTTACTTGGGGCATATCGAGGTGTGGCTCAAGTTATTTCTTATGAAGTTAGATTATCTTTATTGTTAATTAGTTTAATTTTTTTTTGTGGAAGTTTTAATATTGTTAAGATTGAATTTTTTCAGAATATTTGAATTGTTATGTTAGGATTTTTTAATATATTTATTGTTTGGTTAGTTACGTGTTTTGCTGAGACTAATCGAAGCCCTTTTGATTTATCTGAAGGAGAGTCTGAATTAGTTTCTGGGTTTAATATTGAATATGGTTCGTGAAATTTTGCTATTCTATTTATGGCTGAGTACGGAAATATTATTCTTATTAGTTTGATTACTTCAAATTTATTTTTTGGATCTATGGGGATTTTAGCTAGAAATGTTATTTTTATTATAGTTTTATTTATTTTAATTCGTGGGACATTAGTGCGGTATCGATATGATAAATTGATGATACTAGCTTGAAAAGTTATTTTACCCTTCAGCATTATTATAATTTTTATTGTTAGTTTTATAAAAATTTTTATTGTTAATATATTTTGTGTCCTTTTTAGAAATAGACTTTTAGAATCATTTCTTTTTTATATTTTCAAAATATACACTTATTATAGTTAAAAAGTCATAAAATAGGTGTTAAAATAAAAAATGAGAAGTATAAGATAGTTAAAATTTGGCTAATTATGACAAAAGGGTATTCTACGGGGCATGCCCCTAAAAAAGTTAACAGAAAGAAAATATTAATTATAAGTCAAAATCTGATTTTTTTTATTGGGTGGAAATATAAGGAGGAAAATTTGTTATTTATTGTTAGTGGAAGGGAGATAATAATTAAAATTGATATAGCTAAAGCGATTACACCCCCGAATTTATTAGGAATTGATCGTAAGATTGCATAGGCAAATAAGAAATATCACTCAGGTTGGATGTGGGGGGGTGTTACTAGAGGGTTTGCTATATTGAAGTTTTCTGAGTCGATTAGAAGGTTAGGAGTAATTAGGACAACGATTGAAAAAATGAATAAAGTTGTTATGACCCCAAGAATATCTTTGATAGTGAAATAAGGGTGGAATGGAATTTTATCGATGTTAAGGTTAACACCTAAAGGGTTTGATGAGCCTTTTTCGTGAATTAAGATGATATGGACTAATACTATTATTGCTAGTACAAAAGGTAAAAGGAAATGAAGGGAAAAGAAACGGGTTAGTGTTCTATTGTCAACCGAGAATCCCCCCCAGATTCACTGGGTAATTGAGGGTCCGATATAGGGGATAGCAGAAAATAGGTTAGTGATAACTGTGGCTCCTCAGAAAGATATTTGCCCTCAAGGTAGAACATAACCTAAAAAAGCGGTTGCTATAAGAATAAAAATAATTATTACACCTGAGAATCAAGTTTTTATAAAAAAGAAAGAGGAGTAGTAGATTCCTCGACCGATATGGATATACAAAAAGATAAAAAATATAGAAGCTCCATTGGAGTGGATTGATCGGATCAGTCATCCATTATTAACATCTCGTATGATATGAGATATTATATTAAAGGCTGTAGAAATGTCTCTAGAGAAATTTATTGCTAGAAATAAACCTGTGATAATTTGTATTGCTAAACATATTCCTAGGAGGGATCCTATGTTTCATATAAAAGAGATATTTGATGGTGTAGGGAGGTTAATAATTGGGTTAATTAATTTTTTAATCTTCATTAGTTATTTAGTTTTAAAGGGGAGTTAGAAGATTTTATAATTTTCATTACGATTATTAAGGAAATTAGTAAATATACTATTATAAACAATATGAAATTTATTGAAGTTAAGAAAAAAATGGAGTTAATAGGATAAAATGAAATATTAAAAAATCAGTTTGTTTTAAATGGGACAAAGAATACTAAGAATAAAATAAACAACTTTTTGTTTATATTTATTTTTTTGTTAGGAATTAATCTAATAACATATAAAAAAAGAATTAATATACCCCCTAACACTAGAAGAATTAAGATTAAGGACACTCATGTTATTTTAATATATTTTGAAATTAAAAAAGAAATAATAATAGTTGATATGATAATAGATAAAAGCATAGATATAGGGTGATTGAATATAAAGAAAGTTATTATTAATAAAGATAGAAGTTTGATTTCAGAAAATAGTATATAATTAGTAGTACATAAATTTTGGATATTTAAAGAGATTTTCTTTTCTGAAGTTATAAGATAAATTCAATTTTGGTTTACAAAACCAACATTTTTGTTTAAATTATTATAACTAATGTTAGAAATTTCTTTTTTTATGTATATTATTGGTATTTTAACTTTTTTAAAAAATCGTTTTCATGTTATAACTGTTTTATTGAGATTTGAGTTTATGTATTTAAGTCTTTTTATGATAATAATATTTTTTCTTTTAGGAAATAATTATATACTGATAATGGTATATTTAATTATAATTGTAGCCGAAGCTAGGTTAGGTTTGAGGTTGTTAGTAATTATAAATTTTTTTTATGGTAATGATAAGGTTATGGCAATGTTCATATTGAAATGTTAAGATTAATAGTGAGACTATTAGTAATAGTTGGAGGTGTTTATATATTTAATGGTTTAGAGGTTCTTTTATCATTGATTTTATTATTAATTTTATCCTTCTTTCAGGTGTTTAAAGTAGGGGGTAGAGAAATAAGCGTTAACTTAGGGGGGGAGCTAATAAGGGTAAATTTATTTATTCTCTCTGTTTGAATAACAATTTTAATGATTATAGTAAGTTTTAAAGAAAATTTGTATAATAATAAGTACTTTATATTTTATCTTCAATTTATATTGTTTTTATTATTTATATGCTTTTTCAGATTAAATTTGATAATATTTTTTTTTTTTTTTGAGGCGATTTTATTCCCTATTATTATAATAATTTTTAATTGAGGTAATCAACCTGAACGACTTCAAGCTGGGGTATATATGTTGTTATACACTTTATTAGGTTCTTTACCTTTATTTGTTATGATAATGCTATATGGGGAGAAAACTTTGAGCTATTTTTTATTAGACTGGGTTTTAGTAGATAGAGTGGGGTTATTATTTTTTTTTATAATATTCGGGTTTTTAGTAAAAGTTCCTATATTTTTTGTTCATTTATGACTTCCTAAAGCCCATGTAGAGGCGCCTGTAGCCGGGTCAATGATTTTAGCAGCTATTTTGCTAAAATTAGGAATTTATGGGATTTATCGTTTTAAAATGTTTTTTATAATAGAGTTAATTAATTTAGGTTATTGTTTAATAGTGATTTCAGTGTTAGGTGGAATAATGGTGGGGGTTATATGTTTATTTCAAACAGATATTAAATCTTTAATTGCTTATTCATCTGTGTGTCATATAGGAATAATTTTAGGAGGAGCAATAAATTGGAATTTTTGGAGTTCTTATGGGAGATTATTACTGATGTTAGGGCATGGGTTATGTTCTTCTGGGTTATTTTGTTTAGGAAATATACTTTATGAGCGATTTTTTACTCGGAGAATAATGTTATTAAAGGGGTTGGGGAAAATTTTCCCCAACCTGTCGTTGTGGTGGTTCTTATTAGCTGTTGTTAATATATCAGCCCCTCCTTCAATAAATATTTTTGGGGAAATTTTTCTTATAGGAAGGTTGATAAAGTTTAGAATGATATTTATTTTCCCTGTTATAATAATTTCTTTTTTAAGCGCTTGCTATTCTCTTTATTTATTTAGATATATCAATCATGGTGAGGGTTGAGTATATTTTTCAGTGAAAATAATTTCTATGCGAGAGTATATAGTTATATTGTTACATTTTGCGCCTTTATTATTGTGGGTGATAAAAATAGAGTGTTTTTTAAGATGAATTTAAAAAACTTGATTAGTTTATTTCTCAAAATTTTAAATTGTGGATTTAAAGAAGACAAAATCATCAGGTAATTTTTTTAAAATGAGGTTTTTTTTTGTTTATTAATAGAATAGTGATGTTAATTTTTTTTGTTTATTTAGTCTATTTTTATAAAATTATTCTTTTAGAATTCATTTTATTAAACCTTTTATCTTTAGACATCAAAGTTTACTTAATATTTGATTGAGTAAGAGTAAGCTTTATATTTGTTGTTATATTAATTTCATCTATGGTGGTTATTTATAGAGACAGATATATGAGAGGTGATAGAGGGAAAGTGTATTTTTGTTATATAGTTTTATTATTTGTTCTTTCCATGTTATTGTTAATTATTTCACCTAATATATTGATAATTATGCTAGGATGAGACGGGTTAGGTTTAGTTTCTTATTGTTTAGTTATTTATTATCAGAGAAGGAATTCTTTTAATTCAGGAATGATTACGGTTTTAAGAAACCGTGTGGGGGATGTGACTATTTTAATATCTGTAATTTTTTTAATTAATTATGGGAGAATAGATATAGTTAAGGTAAAGGAGATTATAAAAATTACAGGAATTTTTATTGTTATTTCTGGGATGACAAAAAGAGCCCAGATTCCTTTTTCAGCTTGGTTACCCGCCGCTATGGCAGCTCCAACCCCAGTTTCTTCTTTAGTTCACTCTTCTACTCTTGTAACGGCTGGTATTTATCTTTTAATTCGATTTAGGACTTTATTTGATTATAAATTTTATTCAAATTTTTTATTAGTTTTGTCAAGAATAACTTTATTTATGGCAGGTGTAGGAGCAAATTTAGAAATAGATTTTAAAAAAATTATTGCTTTTTCTACTCTTAGACAATTAGGTTTAATTATATTAATTTTATCCTTAGGAAAAATAGAATTAGCTTTTTTCCATTTATTAATGCATGCCTTATTTAAATCTATATTGTTTCTTTGTGCTGGGTTGATTATTCATAACTTAGGGGGTGTTCAAGATATCCGATATTTAGGTAGATTTTTTTGTTTTAGGCCCTTAATTAGGGGATGTATAGGGTTGTCTAGATTATCTTTATTTGGCTTTCCCTTCATTGGGGGATTTTATTCAAAAGATTTAATTCTTGAATTCATTTATATAAATATTGATAATATAATTATTCTTTTTTTAGTGATTTCAAGAACCTCCTTGACTTTTATATATTGTATACGAATATTATATTACTTAGTTTGGAAAGGGATTTTCAGCCAAAGATTTTTTTCAAAAAGAGTGGATTATAAAATAAGAACCCCTATTTATATTCTTAGAATAATAGTAATTATTTTTGGTGGGTTTTATTCGTGGGTGGTATTTACTTATGAGGATCTTTTAGTTCTATCAAATTTTAGAAAAATTTTTAACATAATTTTGATTATGTTTTCATTCTATATATTTTTTGTTAGGTTTATTATTAAAATAAAAGGGGTTTATATGAAAAAAGTATACTTTTTTCTAAGAAGTATGTGATTTATATCTATTTTATCTAGCTTTTTTTTTCTGAAATTTTTTAAAAGAATAAGACAGCATACGGAAAGAGATTGAAAATGGTTAGAAGAAATTGGTCCTGGGGGTGTTTCATATTTTTTAAAAAGTAATAGACTCTACTTCTTATGATTAAGAAATAATTTCTTAAGATCTTTAGTGTTGCTTTTTCTAAGAATAATAGGATTTGTAATTTTTTTATATCTTTATAGTTTATAGTAAAAATATTACACTGAAAATGTAAAGAAATTTTTTTAAAGATATTTTTAGAAAAAGTTCATTTTAACAACGAAAATGTTAAGTGTTAATTACACTATAAAAATAAAGATTAAATGAAGTGTCATTAATAATAGATTAGAAGTCTATAGAATTAATCTTTTTAATAGGAAATTTCAATTTATTCATTAACAGTGAATAGCCTCGGGGGGTTTTGGCTTCTATTAAAAAATAGAAATTATCTAAGATCAGGTCGAAACTGATTGCAATTTAGTATCGCTTTATTTTAGAAAAGGAGATATCAATTTCTAATTGCAAATTAGACTTTATTAAATTTTAAATACTTTTCTTTTCTATTTTAGTCAATCGAGCATTCCTTTATTTCACTCATAAATTAGCCCCCATATAATTAGGGTGTTAATACAAATTAGTATCAAAATGAAATAAATATTTTTATTGTTTGATAGAATAGGGAGGGGAAGGATAATTACAATTTCAATGTCAAAGATTAAAAAGATAACAGAAATTAAAAAGAATTTTAGCGAAAAAGGTACACGCGATAGGGAGAAGGGGTCAAATCCACACTCAAAAGGGGATAGCTTTTCTTTATCTATTGTTGTTTTTATTGCGATACTAAGAGAGATTGTGACAATTATTAAGGGGATAAGGATAATTAGTGTAGTTTTAATTGTTTAATTTTTTAAAAAATCTTTTTAATTGGAAATTAAATGTACTAGTTTATACTAATTAAACAATAGATTCATCAATATATGAATGTGAATAAAAATAATCATACTACATCAACAAAGTGTCAGTATCATGCAGCGGCTTCAAAGCCAAAGTGGTGGGAGGATGAAATTAAGTTTTTTTTAATTCGTACGAGAGAGATGATCAAAAAGGTTGTGCCGATAATAACATGAATGCCATGAAACCCTGTGGTTATAAAAAAGGTCGAACCAAAAATTCTATCTCTTATTGAGAATTGAGCTTCTATATACTCTCAAGATTGAAGGATTGTAAAAGTGACTCCGAGAATAATAGTAATTATCAAGGAGTTAAAGGCCTCTTTAAAATTATTATTGATAATTCTATGGTGTGATCATGAAATAGAAATACCTGAAGAAATTAAAATAGTTGTGTTTAAAAGGGGGATTTCGAATGGGTTGAAAGGGGTGATGTTTTTAGGAGGTCATATAGACCCAATTTCGATATTTGGGGATAATCTACTATGGAAAAAGGCTCAAAAGAAGGATAAGAAGAAGAAAATTTCTGAAATAATAAAAAGAATTATTCCAAATTTTAAACCTCATACTACATATGTAGTATGATTTCCTTGTAAAGAAGCCTCTCGGGAAACATCGCGTCATCATTGAAATAGAGTGAGGATTAAAATAGATAAGGCTATAATTATTATATATGAAAATGAGTAGTGAAGAGTGAGGATAGCACTGATGGTTATTATAATTGATGTAATACATCTAGTGAATGGTCAAGGCCTTTTTTCAACTATGTGGAATGGGTGGTGTATCATTGGTTATTAAATTTCGTTGGTATAAAGGGAAGATAGGGTAATGAAAACATATCTTTGAATAATAGCAACTGCTGTCTCTAAGATTAAAAGAGTTAAAATTACAGGAGAAATAGGGTATATCATAAAAGGTGAGGCATATGGGATTGAAGTTAGTAGGTGGATGAGAAGATGACCTCTAATCATATTCGCTGAGAGTCGAACTGATAAAGTGATAGGACGGATGATATTACTAACAGTTTCAATAATTACTATAAATGAGGTTAGTATGAGAGGGGCTCCTATTGGGACCAAATGAGTTATTATTTTGTTAAATGAAGTAATTCATCCTTTTAATATTAAAGACAACCAAATGGGAAAAGCTATTATTATTGATAGAACAATATGTCTAGAGGGGGTGAAAATATAAGGTAGAAGACCTAAACTATTAAATATTAAAATTGATGAAAAAATAGAGATGAATATAATAATGAATTTTTGGTTTTTAAAAGATAAATTATTTTTAATTTCTTCTAAAATTTTTAAGATTATTGTTTTTCAGAATATTTGGTATCGTGAGGGATTTACTCAATATCAGGAGGGCAATACAAAGAATAAGGGTATAATTGAAATTCAATTTAAAGATAAGTAATTAGATGTAGAGGGATCAAAAATTGAAAATAAATTCATTATCATTTGAAGTAGAAATTTTTTTTAGACTTTTGAGTAAGAAAAAAAATTTTTTTGTTTAAAGGAAAAAAGTAGATATTAACAAAAGTTGAAATTAAAATTATAGCGAATATGATAGACAAGATAATTCAATTTATAGGGAAGAGTTGAGGGATTAAAAAACACTTTTAAGTAATTAAAGAATGACATTCTTTTGTTATTTAGATTTAACTAGTTTTTTTTCATTGAAAGTGATTACACTATAATGTGGTTTAAGAGACCAATGCTTAAATATTTCAGCCATTCAATGAAAAAGATTTTATTCATTTAATAAAATTTGAGGGTGATGTGATTTCGAGGGAAATAGGTATAAATCTATGGTTTGCTCCACAGATTTCTGAACATTGACCAAAATAAAGTCCTGGCCGATTTGAGGTCGAAAATGATTGGTTAAGTCGACCAGGAATTGCATCTATTTTTATTCCTAGAGAGGGTACTGTTCAGGAGTGAATAACATCAGCTGAGGAAATAAGGAATTTGATATTAGAGTTAAAGGGGACTACTATTCGGTTATCTACATCTAGTAAACGAAAAGAATTAATATTTATTTCCGAGGGGGGGATTATAAATGAATCGAATTCAATATTAAAGTCAGAGAGTTCATATGACCAATATCATTGATGGCCAATAATCTTAACAGTAATAGATGAGGAAAAAGCTTCGTCAAGTATATATAGAAGACGTAGGGAAGGAAAAGCAATAAAAATTAAAGTGATGGCTGGGATAATAGTTCAAATTGTCTCGATTTCTTGCCCCTCTATGAGAAAGCGAGATGAAAATGAATTTATTATAATATTTATAATTATATATAATGTAATAATAGTAATTATGAAAATAATCAACATGGAGTGATCATGAAAGAAAATTATTTGTTCTATGATTGGGGAGTTTCTATTGGAAAATATAATATTTGATCAAGTTATCATTAGTTATTTAATTAAGATGTTATTTTGGTTAAAAGTATGCTCTGAAGGGGGGAAGTTAAGCTGTCACTCGTTAGATGCGTTGGAGAATTGGGAAATTAAAATTAATCGTTTAGATAATAAGGAGTCTCATATGATAATAATAAATATAATCACTCTTAGGGAGGAAATTATTCTTCCTAAAGAGGAGACTAGATTTCATTTGGCGAAAAAATCCGGGTAGTCTGAATATCGTCGTGGTATTCCTCTTAAACCTAGAAAATGTTGAGGGAAGAAAGTTAAATTTACTCCAATGAACATAGAGAAGAACTGAATTTTTAACCACAAGGAATTAAAGTTTAACCCAAAAAATAAAGGGAATCAGTGAGTAATTGAACCTATAATGGCAAATACCGCCCCTATTGAGAGAACATAATGGAAGTGGGCGACTACATAATATGTGTCGTGAAGAATAATGTCGATAGAAGAATTAGCTAAAATAATTCCTGTCAATCCCCCTAATGTAAATAAGAATACAAAACCTAAAACTCAAAGTATTGAGGAATTATAATTGATATTTCTCCCGTGTAGGGTAGCTAACCAACTAAAAATTTTGATTCCAGTAGGGACAGCAATAATCATTGTAGCTGCTGTAAAATATGCACGAGTGTCAATATCTATACCAATAGTGAATATATGGTGAGCTCAAACAATGAACCCTAAAAAGCCAATAGCTAATATAGCGTAAATTATACCTAGTGTACCAAATGGCTCTTTTTTTCCTGTATGGAAACAAATAATATGGGATACTATCCCAAACCCAGGGAGAATCAGAATGTATACTTCAGGGTGACCAAAGAATCAAAATAAATGTTGATAAAGAATAGGGTCTCCTCCCCCAGAAGGGTCGAAGAATGCTGTATTAAAATTTCGATCGGTTAGTAATATGGTAATAGCACCAGCTAAAACAGGTAAGGATAAAAGGAGAAGAATGGCTGTGATAAAGACGGACCAAACAAATAATGGTATTCGTTCTAATGTTATTCCTGAGGACCGCATATTAATAATGGTAGTAATAAAATTGATCGCTCCTAGAATAGAGGAGATCCCTGCAAGATGTAAGGAAAAAATTGCTATATCAACTGAGGCACCAGAATGAGAAATGTTTGAGGATAAGGGAGGATAAACTGTTCATCCAGTGCCGGCCCCCCTTTCTACAAGAGAGGAATTAAGAAGAAGAAAAATTGAGGGGGGCAAAAGCCAAAATCTTAGGTTATTTATTCGAGGAAAGGCTATGTCTGGTGCCCCCAACATCAAGGGAACTAGCCAATTACCGAATCCCCCAATTATAACAGGTATAACTATAAAGAAAATTATAATAAATGCATGAGCTGTAACAATAACATTATAAATTTGATCATTCCCAATGAGGGAACCTGGTTGCCCTAATTCAGTTCGAATTAAGAGGCTTATTGATATCCCCACTATGGTGGATCAACTCCCAAAAATTAAATATATAGTCCCAATGTCTTTATGGTTAGTAGAGAAAAATCATCGCGGTAAAATGGCTGAAGTTTAAGCAGTAAATTGTAAATTTATAAATGAATTTAATTCTTTTACCAAAAAATCTTATATTTTATGAAAAAATATTAAATTGCAAGTTTAAAGAAGAAAATATCTAAGATTTAATTTAAAAATTATTTTATACTTTGAAGGTATATAGTTTTATTAACTTAAAATCTTAAAATATTATTATTCAAGGACAAATAAGAATAACCCCTAAGAAATTAATTATTAAAAAGTATGTTGAGGTATTAATATAAAATAAGTTAGGCGATTTTATTATAATATTTATATTAAGAATTAGAGGAAATATACATCGTATGTAAAAATACAAGTTAGTTAGAGAGGAGGCAATTAATACTAATAAAATTAGGATAAAATTTTTTGAGATTAATATTACTGCTACTCACTTTATGAAAAATCCTAAAAATGGAGGTAACCCCCCTAGAGACAGAATAAAGGAGAATAAGTACACCTTGTTAGAAAGAGATGATTTTATTGAGTTTAAATTAAGAATTGATAATGAATTATTTTTGTTTAAGATATTAGTAATTTTCATTAAGATTAATGAGTAAAAGATAAGATAAATTAGTCAAAAATTTTGATTGATTATAATAAGTCTAAAGATTCAAGCTATGTGAGAGATCGACGAAAAGGCTAAAATTTTCTTTATTGATATTTGTCTTAAACCTCCTAGTGACCCCACTATTCTTGATATGATAATAAATAAGATAATTAAATTATTTTGAAAAATAGAAATAATATGAAGAGGAATAATTTTTTGTAAAGTAGATAATACAAAAAAAGGTGAATAGTTTATACCTTCAGAGATTTGGGGGTATCATGAGTGAAAAGGTGCTGAACCTAATTTAATTATTATAGAAATAATAATAATATAGATGAAGACATTATTAGAGAAAATAATAGATATAAGAGAGGATATAAAAAATAAAGATGATGATATTGACTGGACAATGTAATAATAAAGTATACTATTGGAAGATAGAAAATTTTTAGAATTTATTATGGGGATAAAAATCATTATATTTATTTCTAATGCTATTCATAAGGAAAATCAAAAGGAAGAAGATAATGCTATTAGAAGAGAGACTAAAAGAATCCAAAAAAAAATCATTTTTTGTAAAATTATTAATAAAGGAATAATAAATTCATTTTTGGGGTATGAACCCACTAGCTTAGTTTAGCTTACTTTAT